GCCCCTATTGCCACGGCTGTAGATATAGGTATTTTGAGAATCTATCTTAACGACCAATGGTTAACAATGGCTCTGATGGGCGGTTTCGCTAGAATAGGCAATAATGAGATCACCATTTTAGTAAATGATGCGGAGAAGGGTAGTGACATTGATCTGCAAGAAGCTCAGCAAACTCTTGAAATAGCGGAAGCTAACTTGAGTAGAGCTGAAGGCAAGAGACAAACAATTGAGGCGAATTTAGCTCTCAGACGAGCTAGGACACGAGTAGAGGCTATCAATGTAATTTCTTAACTAGTTGGTGCGTCCAAATAAGCAAAATAAGTTCTGTTTATCTTAATACATACACTATTTTTGAATTCTACCGATTGAATAAAATTCAGTATAAGCGGATTCTGTGATGCAACGAAAAAAAATGAATTTACTAAATGAATTAATATTAATTATTAATATAGAATACGAGTAGTGGGAGGATGGAAAAGATCCAAAATCCATAAAAAAGGAAGGTGAATAGAAAAACTTATTAGATACCGGAGTCAATGGTATCTAATAAGTTCTACCTACTATTGGATTTGAACCAATGACTCCTGCCGTATGAAAGCAATACTCTAACCACTGGGTTAAGTAGGTCATTTATCATCAAAAAGAGAAACAAAAAGGGACCCATCACATCGATGGATTATAGATGGAATCTTACTTCTAAGCAATACCAATCCTTGGCAGAAAACAGATCAGAGAGCTATCATATCGGATCATGGAATATTCATCTTGACAAGAAATTATCTACATGTTAAAATATTTATAACAAGCACAAGGGCTATAGCTCAGTTAGGTAGAGCACCTCGTTTACACGCGCGCCAATGTTTTTTCAGGGGAGTCCATCATGCAATCAACAGAATTTCTCTTATTGAGAAGTCGATGTCTTACTCCATGGATTCGAGGCAACAAGAGAACAATAGCCTGACAAATATTTGGTTGGTCAATCCGTGTGCCAATTTAGGCACCAAATAGAACCCATCATTGATTTGATAATTGATAAGGTGAATACCCAGTCCATTCAATGCTAGGCATAATGAGTATAAGGACCTCAAAAAAATCTCTTTTCGTCCTATGGAACTTTAAGGTGTATGAAGTTTCATATTTGACTCTTTGGACAGAGCGATAGAGACTCCATTTAACTTAGGTTGATCTAGGCCGGAGGCAGACCTACGTCAAGGTAACTCTTCTTTGAAACACTTTGGTATTGCTCCTGGATCAGAATCAAAATAATGAATCAGAGCACGTGGAGCCATCTCGTTATCTTTCTGTCAAGAAAAAATATGGCGGACTAATTGATATTTATATCAGTTGATGAAAGAGCCCAATGCAAAAAAAAATGCATGTTGGGTCTTTGAAACAGTTCGAATCATTTCGATAATATTAAGTTTGATCTGTTTTACCGAGAAGGTCTACGGTTCGAGTCCGTATAGCCCTAATTGAAATGTAAATGAATTGAAAATTCACAAAAAAACTGAGTATTTGTATAATTTGTATAGTTATAGTTTAAATTTCCTCATTCATTTTTGTTTGTTATTTGTAGATGGCCGGTCGATTGCTCCATCGAAATAGAAGCATTACCACATGCTCGCTTACGGGGATCGTTCAGAGCAGGAAACTAAAAAAAAAATGCATTTCAATGAATCTTGAAACGAGACATGACCCTCAGCAAACAAACAAAGCTAGGCGGTTCGATTAAAACGAATTGTTATTTCGACTAAACAGTTCTGAATTCATTCAGAATTCCAATTCGAATCGACTAATCCGGTATATTTTCCACATTCATAGGAGTGCATCTATGTTTCTGCTTCACGAATATGATATTTTCTGGGCATTTCTAATAATATCAAGTGTTATTCCTATTTTGGCATTTCTAATTTCCGGAGTTTTGGCCCCGATTAGCGAAGGACCAGAGAAACTTTCTAGTTATGAATCGGGTATAGAACCAATGGGCGATGCATGGGTACAATTCCGAATCCGTTATTATATGTTTGCTCTAGTTTTTGTTGTTTTTGATGTTGAAACGGTTTTTCTTTATCCATGGGCGATGAGTTTCGATGTATTGGGTGTATCCGTATTTATAGAAGCTTTAATTTTCGTGCTTATCCCAATTGTTGGTTCAGTTTATGCATGGCGAAAAGGGGCATTGGAATGGTCTTAGCTCCTGAATATTCAGACAATAAAAATAAAAAAGAAGAAAAAAATTACATTGAGACAGTTATGAATTCCAGTGAGTTTCCGTTACTTGATCGAACAACCCACAATTCCGTTATTTCAACTACATCAAATGATCTTTCGAATTGGTCAAGACTCTCCAGTTTATGGCCGCTTCTCTATGGTACCAGTTGTTGCTTCATTGAATTTGCTTCATTAATAGGCTCTCGATTCGACTTTGATCGTTATGGACTGGTACCAAGATCGAGTCCTAGGCAAGCGGACCTAATTTTAACAGCCGGCACAGTCACAA